GTGGAAGAAGCCGAGCTCCAAGAAAAATTCCAGCCGCAACCATAGTAGCAGCATGTATAAGAGCTGAAATAGGGGTAGGCCCTTCCATAGCATCCGGTAACCATATATGAAGAGGAAATTGGGCAGATTTAGCAATTGCACCAGCAAATAATAGAAAGGCACACAAAGTAGCAAAGAAAAGATTAACTTCATTATTAGAAACCAAGTTATTGAATATTTCAAACAAATCCCGAAATTCTAAACTGCCCGTTATCCAATAAAAACCTAAAATTCCTAATAATAAACCAAAATCTCCAACGCGATTAGTTACAAAAGCTTTTTGACAAGCATTTGCTGCAGTAGGTCGTGTGAACCAAAAACCTATTAATAAATAAGAACACATTCCAACCAATTCCCAAAAAAAATAAATTTGTATCAGATTAGAACTAGTAACTAATCCTACCATTGAAGTAGTGAAAAAAATGATATAAGCAAAAAATCTCAAATATCCCTGATCATGAGACATATAATTGTCACTATAAATAAGAACCAAAATTCCAACAGTAGTAATTAATATTAACATAATAGAAGTAAGTGGGTCAACCAAATAGCCAAATTCTAAAGAAAAGTCATTATTTATAGTCCAAGACCATATAGATAGATAGATAGAAGGGTTATTTATTTGTTGAATAGTTAGATAGGTTGAAAAAAGCATAACTATACTTAATAATAAAACACTTGGAAAAACCCATATACGGCGAAGATCTTTTGTTGCCGTTGGAAAAAGTAGAAGTCCTACTCCTATTAATATAGGAACTGGAAGCGAGATGAAAACTATAATCCATGAATATTGATATATATATTCCATAAAAATAAATAAAAAAGTCTTTTTATTTTTATCTTAATTAATTGTTTCTGATTTACCGGCTCTTATTTCTTTTGAAATGAAAGAATTTGAAATGAAAGAAAAGGGATCAGTTAATAAAATAAAAACTTAATAGAATAATAGACAAAATAAAATATATAATTTTAAAATTATTCTGAATCTTTTTCAACTATTTTAAATATTTCAAATCAAGAGGTTAAAATTGGTCAAATCATATGAACAAATTACTATTGAATAAAAAAGATGAAAAAAAGAGTCATTTTAGTAAAATTTTAAAATTCAATTATTATAATTCTTATCTTATTAAGTCAAATTTGATGAATATCCAAAAAATGAAAATGGAAATTTCCATTTTCATTTTTATTTCGTATTACACTAATTTATATCTTGATAAAACAAAGATAAATAATTATACCAAAATCAGTATTTGATCTGAATCATAAAAAAAACTACAATTTATCCCCAAAAAGTTATTTCTTTTTTTGGGGGGTTATTCTAAATATTTATTTTGGAACTAATTGATTGTCTTTTATTGTAATATTATTTTAATATTAAACTTTTCTATTTTTAGAAAAAGCTCTGATCTACAAACTATGACATCCAAAACTTGACTTTACATTAAATTAAAAGTAGGAATTAGTAAAATATTTTTTAGAAAATTATTTATCTTGTCGTTTTTAGTTTTTAACAGATACCAGATTAAGTACTAGTCTCTTACACACTTTAAATAGATATACTCTTGCTCTTTTTTCGAGCTTGACCAATTAATTTAAGAATTAATAGAATTAATAGAAAAAGGGTTGGTTTAGTAAAACTTTGGATCTTTTTTTATTATGTATTTTTGTCCTTTTTATTACCTATAGAAATGTAGGGCAATAAAAAAAACTAGACAGAGATATAAAATAAAGATATAAAAAAGATATAAAGATATAAAGATATTAAAGAAGGGTATAGTTTTTTTGTTTGTATTTTTTTATTTGATTATCATATCAACGTTAATCTATTAGATTTATATGGCATAGCAAATTTTATAGATATGGATTTAACTGAGGATATAAGAGGACCAATAAACTACAAATAAATTATTCGATATTTTATGGAATAAAAAAAAATGATTTTTGTTTTTTTTGTTCCCAGTACTCTTTTTTTTATTTATTGATTTATTTTATTTATTTAGTTACGCGATTTTTCTATATTCATGTTTTTATGAAGGGAGTACAATCTATAAAATAAATAGATAGCTAGATAATTAATAATAAAGAAAAATTATTTTTAAACAATAGATGTCTTTGACATCCAACTATTAGGGATTAAAAACTTATTAAAATTTTAAATGGCAGTTCCGAAAAAACGTACTTCTATCTTAAAAAAGCGGATTCGCAAAAATATTTGGAAAAAGAAAGGATATTGGGCAGCATTGAAAGCTTTTTCGTTAGGTAAATCTCTTTCTACAAGGAATTCAAAAAGTTTTTTTTATGCAATAAATAAATAATCAAAGACAGGAATAATCTGAGTGGTTCGGGCTCGAAAAGTAGTCAGTCTAATTTGTTTCTAATTGAAAATTTTTTAGAATTTCTTTATAAGTTTTATTTTATAATTATAAGTTAAGTTAAAAAAATTTATAAAAATTTGTATAATATTCTAATAAATATTAATACTTAAATATTAATACTTTTGGAATTTTATTAGAATTTTAGAATGAAAATGAATACTTTATACTTTAAATACTTCTTTAAATACTTAAAAATATTGAATTAAATACTTAATACTTAATTTATATTTATATAAAAATGAATTTTAAATAATACTCAAAAATTATAAAAATTCTAAATTATATTAACTTAATTATTGAAATTTATATATTCTATATATGTATTAATCTTAATATTAATATAGATAAATATATAATAAAAAAATATCTAAATAGAAATAAAAGTAAAAAGAAATATTTTATAATGAATATTTTATAATGTTTTGTTTTAACCGGACCAATAACAATAGTAAATTGAATTAGTTTCGCTTTTATAATAAAAAAAGGATTCTTGTGTCTAAATTCTATAAAAATTTTAAATTATATAAATTTAAATTATAATACTATACTCTTTTGTTTGAAAAAAGAATAAACGCAAGCACAAGATTAATCTTTCTTTTGAGTCTGCTTTATTGTTTTTTTTTAGGATGGGGAAAATCAGAATCCCCATCGATTCAAGAATAAAAAATTTTCTCTTTTATTTATATTATTTGAATATTATTTTAGACCAGAATAACATAACTATATTATTTAGTAAATATAATATACTTATTATTATTAAACTAATATATAAACGAATATAGAATTATTAAATTAATATATAATAAAATATAGATAATTTGTAGTCAAAACTAATTAATTAAGTTTAAAATGTGTTTTATAACTTTTTAAATGATTCTTTTCTATAAATTATTATTACAATATATCCCTAACGTTTAATTTAAACCAAATAAAAAAAAACCTTTTTTAAGTGATTATACTAAAAATACGATTCTATGAAAAATACGCCAATTTTAAATCCTATGTTTCCAATGAAAGAAAGATCAATCAAAAAATAGAAAATATATATATTAAGTAATATACATAAATTGATTTATTATTTATTAATTTATAAAATTAAATTGATTAAAAAAAAAAAAATGATTTTTTTTTTTTGAAGTACGATAAATTATGATATGAAATACGATATACTTATGATAGAAATTGAAAATTTTTATTACATAATATACCTAGCTTGACTCAAAACCTACCAATATCTTGTTTGTTAAATCTTAAGACAAATTCTCTATACAATTAAAACTAATACTGACATTTAATACAAAGTTATGCAAAGAGTTACAATCCCCTGCCTATATCAACAAAATTGTGATACATAAAAAGCCTATTTTTTTTATGTCTTCGAAAGAATACATTTTTTGAGAGTCATAAACTGAATCAGTAACAAATGAATTATTAAAAAACTAAGTCAAAAGAAAATGCAAATGAGAAAGAATATTTTGAGTTTAATCCATCGAATAACTATCAAATTATACCAATTATATTTTATTTGAGCATAAAATAATAAAGTCTTTTAAAATCCCATATTTTAAGTTAAATAAAAGAACATTCTAACACTCTAATAAAAAATAGACCAATAAAAATCAAGATTATTATTAAAAACGTTACGTTAAAATTTGAATTTTAAAAAAGTTTTTATTCAGCAATCTTAATTTGAATCTTTCCTAAATATATATAAATATATAATATAAATAGATATTGCATTGACTTGACTACTTCAATCTCGACGATTGAATAAAAATAGGTTATTATTATTTCGAACAAGCCGCCATGGTGAAATCGGTAGACACGCTGCTCTTAGGAAGCAGTGCTAGAGCATCTCGGTTCGAGTCCGAGTGGCGGCATGACATCTTCTAAAAGAATAAGTCCTATACTGAATTCAATTCTCGATTTAAACTTCTATCCTATAAATGGAGAATTGAGGAACTTTCCTTTTTTAATTTAAAATTGTTTATGATATTTTCAACTTTAGAGCATATATTAACTCATATATCCTTTTCAGTCGTTTCAATTCTAATTACAATTCATTTGATAACCTTATTAGTCGATGAAATCGTACGACTATATGATTCGTCGGAAAAGGGGATGATAGCTGCTTTTTTCTGTATAACCGGATTATTAATTACTCGTTGGATTTATTTAGGATATTTACCATTAAGTAATTTATATGAATCATTAATCTTTCTTTCATGGAGTTTCTCCATTATTCATATGGTTCCGTATTTTCAAAAATATAAAAACTATTTAAATTTAAACGCAATAACCACGCCAAGTGCTATTTTTACCCAAGGTTTTGCTACTTCGGGTCTTTTAACTGAAATGCATCAATCCGAAATATTAGTACCAGCTCTCCAATCCCATTGGTTAATGATGCACGTAAGTATGATGGTATTGGGCTATGCAGCTCTTTTATGCGGATCATTATTATCACTAGCTCTTCTAGTCCTTACATTTCGAAAATTCCTAAGGATTTTTAGTAAAAGCAATAATCGCTTAAATGAGTCGTTTTCCCTGGGTGAGATTCAATACGTGAGAGAAAAAAAGAAT